CTGATTTTTTTGATAGTCGTCAATTAAAAGGAGCTATTTTTTCCATTTTTATTATCGCTATTGCCGCCGCTGAAGCAGCTATTGGACTTGCTATTGTTTCGTCGATTTATCGTAATCGAAAGTCAACTCGGATCAATCAATCTAATTTGTTGAAAAAATAATCTCAATAGTATTAATTAGATAAATTCAAATATTCAAATTAAAAAAGAAATTCAAAATAAGCAGATCTACCCCGTAAATTATGGTATTGGTAGCACAAAGATAAAAAATCAAAGTATTTTGGCTCTCTTTCATAAACCAATTCAGAACAAAATGGATTCAAAAACGCTGGAAACTCATTGATTCGTCTAATATCTAAATCTAGTTTATCTCTTTTTTTTTTCAATTTGAAATTTAGTAGATCGAAAATTGATGCCCTTCAAAAATGTATAGATCCAATGTCACATTCAGTCAAAATTTATGATACATGTATTGGATGTACTCAATGTGTTCGAGCCTGCCCCACAGATGTGTTAGAAATGATACCTTGGGACGGATGTAAAGCAAAACAAATTGCTTCAGCTCCAAGAACAGAGGATTGTGTCGGTTGTAAGAGGTGTGAATCGGCTTGTCCAACAGATTTCTTGAGTGTTCGGGTTTATTTATGGCATGAAACAACTCGTAGTATGGGTCTAGCTTATTGATACCTCACTTAAAACTCTACTTGAATTCAGCTGATTTGTTTTACCGAGAAAACCCGAGCGCAAAAAAATTTTTGCGCACCGGTTTTCTGGCCCAAGTGTATTTTGCCTTTACCACGAATGATTTTCCTTGGTTAACAATAATTGTATTTTTACCAATAGCTGCAGGTTCTTTAATTTTTTTTCTTCCTCATAGAGGAAATAAGGTAATTCGATGGTATACGATTTGTATATGTATTTTCGAGCTCCTTCTACTAACCTATGTATTCCGTTATCATTTCCAATCAGATGATCCATTAATCCAACTAGTGGAAGATTATAAATGGATTCATTTTTTCGATTTTCATTGGAAATTAGGAATAGATGGACTTTCTATAGGATCTATTTTACTAACGGGATTTATCACTACTTTAGCTACGTTAGCAGCCTGGCCTCTTACTCGGGATTCTCGATTATTCCATTTTTTGCTATTAGCAATGTATAGCGCTCAAATAGGGCCATTTTCTTCTCAGGACCTTTTACTTTTTTTCATCATGTGGGAGTTAGAATTAATTCCGGTTTATCTCCTTCTATCCATGTGGGGAGGAAAGAAACGGATGTACTCGGCAACTAAATTTATTTTGTACACGGCAGGCGGTTCGGTTTTTCTATTAATGGGAGTTATGGGTCTTGGTTTATATGGTTCTAATGAACCAACATTAGATTTTGAAACATCAATTAATCGACCGTATCCTGTGGCCTTGGAAATACTATTTTATATTGGATTTTTGATTTCGTTTGCTGTCAAATTGCCGATTCTACCTTTCCATACATGGTTACCTGATACCCATGGCGAAGCTCATTACAGTACTTGTATGCTTTTAGCCGGAATCTTATTAAAAATGGGAGCATATGGGTTGATTCGGATTAATATGGAATTATTACCTCATGCTCATTCTATTTTTTCTCCATGGTTGATGATAATAGGCACAATACAAATAATCTATGCAGCTTTAACTTCTTCTGGTCAACGTAATTTTAAAAAAAGAATAGCCTATTCTTCTGTATCGCATATGGGTTTGATACTTATAGGAATTGGTTCTATAACCGACGCAGGACTCAATGGAGCCATTTTACAAATCATTTCTCACGGATTTATTGGGGCGGCCTTTTTTTTCTTGGCAGGAACAAGTTATGATAGAATACGTCTTGTTTATCTCGACGAAATGGGCGGCCTAGCTATCCCAATGCCAAAAATATTTACAATGTTTAGTAGCTTTTCTATGGGCTCCCTCGCATTACCAGGTATGAGTGGTTTTGTTGCCGAATTAATCGTATTGTGGGGGCTAATTACCAGTCAAAAATATCTTTTCATGCCAAAAATTCTACTGACTTTTGTAATAGCAATTGGAATGATATTAACGCCTATTTATTCATTATCTATGTCACGCCAGATGTTCTATGGATCCAAGCTATTTAATGCCCCTACTTCTTATCTTTTTGATTTTGGCCCGCGTGAGTTGTTTGTTTCAATCGCTATCTTTCTACCCATAATAGGGATTGGAATCTACCCGGATTTTGTTCTGTCACTCTCAGTTGAGAAGGTTGAAGTTCTTTTATCTAGTTTTTTATAGAGATTTTTACTAAAGAAAAATTGAGAGAATTTTAAAAAACTTGTAGGAGAATAGAAAAAGAATGATTTTTTTCTATTCTTTTCAATTAAAGTGAAAAAAATGAATTTTCATTTTAACCCGATATGCGCGGTCGTTAGCGAGAACCGCGCAAATTACTACACTATTGATACTGGATTCACGTAGTTCGTTACAAAGTTTTTTATAGACAGCTCGCGTTAGTTGATATTCGTAAGAAGCTTCCTTAGCTAGACGTTAATGTAAATGAACCATAACTATGTAGCCCTATTCCTAATAGATTAACTCCAAAATAGCATATCCAAATTATCAGAAACCCCAGAGCCGCCACCAGTGCGGAATTTTCACCCGGGAAATTCTTATTTGTTCGAATATGTAAATAAATAGCGAATATCATCCAAGTAATAAAGGCCCAAATTTCTTTTGGGTCCCAACTCCAATATGATCCCCACGCTTCATTCGCCCAGACTGCTCCTGAAATAATACCCGTAGTTAAAAAAAGAAATCCTAGACTAATCACACGATAACTCCAAAAATCCACCTGTTGAATTAATTGGCTCTTGTAATAATTCTTACCAGAAAAAAAAGAAGTATTTCTTAAAATAGTCCTTCTGTCATAGCTATATTGGATTTCGTCAAACGAAAATGATTTAAAAAACCGATTACTTTTCTTTCGAAATGTAAAGACTAGAAGTGCAGCGGATAATAATGATCCAAACAGAAGAGCGGCATAGCTCAATATCATCATACTTACATGCATTATTAACCACTCGGATTGGAGCGCAGGGACTAATATTGAAGGTTTCTGTATTTCACTTAAAAGACTTGAAGTAGCAAAGCCTTGGGTAAAAATAGTACTCGAGGCGGTTATTGTGCTTAGATTTTTATTTTTTTTGAAATAGGCCACGATATGAATAAGGGAGAAACTCCACGAAAGAAAGATTAATGATTCGTATAAATCACTTAGTGGAAAATGACCGGAATAAATCCAACGAATCACTAATAATCCGGTTAAACACAAAAAGGTCGGTATCATACCCTTTTCTGATAACTCATATGGTTTTATGAGTTCAGTGACCAATAGGTTGATCAACCTAATTGAAATGACAATTGAAACAATTGAAAAGGAAATATGATTTAATATATGCTCTAAGGTTGAAAATATCATAAAAAAAAGAGTAATCCCTTAATTTAAGTAATAAATGAAAAGCGGGAATTGAATTCATTTTTTATTATAAGATCTATTGTCTGGTGTTTTGAAGACGGCATGCCGCTACTCGGACTCGAACCGAGATGCTTTAGCACTGCTTCCTAAGAGCAGCGTGTCTACCGATTTCACCATAGCGGCTTGTTTGAACCCATAATAGGGTATTTATATTGAATTGTCAAGATTGACAGTGTCACTAAAAATTTTGGAATAACAATTAGTTCCCATTTAACTTCTTGCAGAAATTTAAAACAACAAAATTCATTTTCTTGCGGAACATAAAAGAAACCCCTTTTGAATTTTTCCAACGTAAGACATTGTTTGTTTTGTATATAAGTTTGTATATAATATACCGAGAGTTTTCTTCTTTTATTGGTCGGGCTGAAATCAAAAATCAAAATTCTTGAGATATTATAGATAAAGAAAAAAATATTATTAGCACTTGAATTATAACAAAAAGGTCGATGGGGAAAATAAGACTCCCCACCAACAAAATGAAAAATAGAGTCCTAAAAAAAGGTAAAACCTTGTTTTTTCTTATTGGATTTTTCTTATAATTTTCGAAATTTTCAAATTCTTAATGTTCCATTTTTACATATGAACATCATAAATTTTCTTGTCGCATAAAAAAACTTTTTGATTTGCCAGTAGAAAGAGATTTTCCTAATGACAAAGCTTTTACCGCCGATGAATATCCCTTCCTTTTCCAAATATTTTTACGAATACGCTTTTTTGATCTAGAAGTGCGTTTTTTTGGAACTGCCATTTCAAAACGAAGAGGTGACTCAGTGTTATAGTTGGATGTGAAAGACATCTATTGTTCAAAAGAATCCTTAGTTACTATTCATTATCTAGTTATTCTTTTAGTCCTTATCATCACAAAAAAATCTCAATATATGAACCTTGTATACAAAGTATACAAAATTCCTACAAATTTATTTGTTCAAAAAGGTTTTTATACTCTAGAAGGCTTCTAAGAACAAATAAGTTGTCTGGGTTAGTAGTACTTTTATTTTTTGTTTTTTCTCAGATATTTCTATAATAAGCTATGATATATCTCAGATATTTCTATAATAAGCTATGATATATAAATCTAATTCGTGGAACTAAAAAAAAAGAATCATAATCAATCTCATAAGGAATTAGTTAATAAGTTGAAATAAACTAACTAAAGTGAAACTAAAAAAAAATAACGAGTTATTAAGCCGATGACATTAGTGAATTCCACGATTGATATCAGAATCAAGTACTTTATGAGTGTAATTCCTGATGGTTGCTATACAAAAAACCATTGTATTGTTAGGAAAATTTCTATTTTTATTTTTGATCTCTTCCTAAATTTTTATATTTTCAAAATACAAATATATTGAAAATAAAGAAGTATTTTCTTTTTTACGGAACTTGGTCATATTATTTGACCACGTCTAACTTTTTGAGTTGAATATTTGAACTATTTCAAAAAACTCAGATACAGAATAAGTACGAGTATCAAATGCTAAATTTTTATTTACGTTAATTTTTTTTAGTTAGTGCATATTTTGATTTTTTTATTGATCCCTTTTGAAAGGGGTGGGGTCTAGTTAATCGGAAGCAATTAATTCCGACTAAAAAACTTTTTTTTATGGAACAAACATATCAATATGCATGGATAATACCTTTCCTTCCCCTTTCAGTTCCTCTATTAATCGGAGTGGGACTTCTTCTTTTTCCGTCGGCAACACAAAGTCTTCGTCGTATGTGGGCTTTTCAAAGTGTTTTAGTATTAAGTATAGTCATGATTTTTTCGATCAATTTCTCGATTCAGCAACTAAATAGCCGTGCTACCTATCAATATGTCTGGTCTTGGATTCTCAATAATGATTTGTCTTTAGAATTTGGCTACTTAATCGATCCGCTTACTTCTATTATGTCAATATTAATCACTACTGTTGGAATTTTGGTTCTTATTTATAGTGATAATTATATGTTTCATGATCGTGGATATTTGAGATTTTTTGCTTATATGAGTTTTTTCAGTACTGCCATGTTGGGATTAGTTACTAGTTCCAATTTGATACAAATTTATATTTTTTGGGAATTAGTAGGAATGTGTTCATATCTCTTAATAGGATTTTGGTTCACACGTCCTGTTGCAGCAAATGCTTGTCAAAAAGCGTTTGTAACTAATCGTGTTGGGGATTTTGGTTTATTATTGGGAATTTTGGGTTTTTATTGGATAACAGGGAGTTTTGAATTTCGGGATTTATTTCAAATCTTCAATAACTTGATTTTTCATAATGAGTTAAATTTTTTATTTGTTACGTGGTGCACTGTTTTATTCTTTTCTGGTGCCGTTTCGAAATCGGCACAATTCCCTCTTCATGTATGGTTACCAGATGCGATGGAAGGACCGACTCCTATTTCGGCTCTTATCCATGCCGCTACTATGGTAGCCGCGGGAATTTTCCTTGTAGCTCGACTTTTACCTCTTTTCATTATTATACCTCACATAATGAATTTAATCTCTTTAATAGGGATAATAACACTATTTTTTGGAGCTACTTTAGCTCTTGCTCAAAAAGACATTAAGAGGGGTTTAGCCTATTCCACCATGTCGCAATTGGGTTATATGATGTTAGCTCTAGGTATGGGGTCTTCTCGAAGTGCTTTATTTCATTTGATTACTCATGCTTATTCGAAAGCATTATTGTTTTTGGGATCGGGTTCTGTTATTCATTCAATGCAAACTATTGTTGGTTATTCTCCGACTAAAAGTCAAAATATGGTTTTTATGGGAGGTTTAAAAAAACATGTACCAATTACCAAAAGTGCTTTTTTATTAGGCACACTTTCTCTTTGTGGTATTCCACCTCTTGCTTGTTTTTGGTCCAAAGATGAAATTCTTAATGATAGTTGGTTATATTCAGCAATTTTTGCAATAATAACTTGGTCTACGGCGGGATTAACCGCATTTTATATGTTTCGGATCTATTTACTTACTTTTGAAGGACATTTAAATGCTCATTTTCAAAATTTCAGTGGAAAAAAAAAAACTTCCCTCTATTCAATATCTCTATGGGGTAAAGAAGGTTTTAAAGTCAATAACAAAAACTTTCATTTGTTAACTTTATTAATAATGAAGAAAAATAAAAGTGCTTATTTTTTTTCACAGAAGCTAGATCAAATTGATGAGAATGCAAGAACTAGAAGCCAACCTTTTCTTACTATTTCTCGTTTTGGCACGAAGAAAACTTTTTCATATCCTTATGAATCGGATAATACTATATTATTTCCTATCCTTATATTAGTTTTTTTTACTTTCTTTGTTGGATTTATAGGAATTCCTTTGAATGGCGTCGATTTGGATATTTTATCCAAATGGTTAAACCCCGCGATAAATCTGTTACATCAAAATTCGAATAATTTAACAGATTGGTCGGAATTTGCGAAAGATGCAGTGTTCTCAGTCAGTCTAGCCTATCTTGGCATAAGTATAGCAGTTTTTTTATATAAGCCTCCATATTCCCCTTTTACAAATTTTGATTTAGTTAATTCATTAATTAAAACAAATCTTAAGATAATTTTTTCTGACAAGATAAAAAATGGGATATATGCTTGGTCATATAATCGTGGTTATATAGACTCTTTTTATGCAACATACTTAACAGGGACGACGAGAAGAGTGTCGGAATTCACTCATTTTTTTGATAGAAAAGTAGTTGATGGAATTACGAATGGAGTAGGTCTTATGAGTTTCTTTGTAGGAGAGGCGATCAAATCTATGGGCGGTGGGCGCATTTCTTCGTATCTTTTCTTGTATTCTTCTTACGTCTCAATGTTTTTATTAATTGCCTATTTCTTATCTAGAAGATAAAATTTTCGCTATTCTATATCTTAAATCTAAACATATGAGGATAGAATAGTGAAAAAAAGCGTGAGTATTTAAAAGCTCAATTGCATCAAAAAAAATTATTTTGTTATCTTTTTTTTTATCAAAAAAATCAGA